CTCTTGAAATCTCTTCAATGTTTATTTCTACACACGTCTTTTTTTAGGAGGCCTACAGCCATTATGTGGCATAGGGGTTACATCCCGTACGAAAGTTAATAGTATACCACTTCTACGAATAGCTCGTAATGCTGCGTCTCTTCCGAGACCGGGACCCTTTATCATGACTTCCGCTCGTTGCATACCTTGATCCACTACTGTACGAATAGCGTTTCCTGCTGCAGTTTGAGCAGCAAAAGGTGTCCCTCTTCTTGTACCCCTGAACCCACAAGTACCGGCAGAGGACCAAGAAACTACCCGACCCCGTACATCTGTAACAGTCACAATGGTATTATTGAAACTTGCTTGAACATGAATAACCCCTTTTGGTATTCTACGTGCATTCTTACGTGAACCAATACGTGCATTTCTACGTGAACCAATTCTTGGTATAGCTTTTGCCATATTTTATCATCTCATAAATATGAGTCAGAGATATATGGATATATCCATTTCATGTCAAAACAGATCCTTTATGTTTATTTGTACATCGGGTCTTTTAGAGAGTCTCTTTTAGAAAGATTATCCTTGTCTTTGTTTATGTCTTGGGTTAGAACAAATTACTATAATTCGTCCCCGCCTACGGATTAGTCGACATTTTTCACAAATTTTACGAACAGAAGCCCTTATTTTCATATTTGCCATTCCTTGCCTTAATTCTGAATCTACTTCTTGGAAGAAAATAAGTTTCTTAAAATTTTGAATCTCGAATTGTATTCCTACGGAAGGGGATGTTGAAGTTGAAAAACCCCCTAATCCTTCGAATCCTTGTTGCGGAGTCGATAAATTATACGCCCTCTGGTTGAATCATAACGACTGACTTCAATTTTGACTCTATCTCCTGGCAGTATCCGTATAAAACTACGTCGGATCTTGCCTGAAACATAACCTAGAATCAGATCCTCATTATCTAAACGAACCCGGAACATACCATTGGGAAGCGATTCAGTAATTAAACCTTCATGAATCCATTTTTGTTCTTTCATTCCAGGTAAAACCTCCTTGAAGTATCAACTAATGGAGGAGGAACGATATTAGACAACCCGCCCTTTCTCTTTTTTTTTTCACAAATAGTAAGTTTCGGATCCAATTCAGATATCAGAAGGATTACCATATATAACACAAAATTTCTCCACCGATTCCTTCTTGGCGAGCCTCTCGGTCTGTCATTATACCTCGAGAAGTAGAAAGAATTACAATCCCCATCCCACCTAAAATTCTAGGAATTCGTTGATAGTTAGAATAGATTCGTAAACCCGGTCGACTGATCCGTTTTAAATTTAAAAGATTTCTATAGGGTCTTCTCCTATTCCTTCTATGTCGCAGGGTTAAAACCAAAAAATATTTGTTGCTTTCCCGATGTTTCCTCACGTTTTCGATAAAACCTTCTCGTAAAAGTATTTTAACAATGTTGTCGGTAATAGTAGTAGATGCTACTCGAACCACTCTTTTTCTATCCATGTCAGCATTTCGTATAGAGGTTATTACGTCAGCAATAGTGTCCCTACCCATGATGAACTAAAATTATTTGTGCCTCCGAATTTTGATATAATCAACATGTTTTTCTTTTTTTTTTTTTTTTACTTATTTATTTATGAATATGAATTATTAAAGGTATATGCGTGATACACAATCTACTAATGAATCTTAATCTATTTCTTTCAAATACCCTACTATAACCATATCACGGTTTCGTCTTATAATACCTCGGGAGCTAATGAAACTATTTTAGTAAAATTTAACTGTCTCAATTCCCGGGCGATCGCACCAAAAACTCGAGTTCCTTTTGGATTTCCTTCTTGATCAATGACAACTGCAGCATTGTCATCATATCGTATTATCATACCGTTGTCACGTTTGAGTTCTTTACGGGTACGTACAATTACAGCTCTTACTACTTCTGATCTTTCTAGGGGCATATTTGGTACTGCTTCTTTGATCACAGCAACAATAACGTCACCAATATGAGCATATCGGCGATTGCTGGTTCCTATGATTTGAATACACATCAATTCTCGAGCCCCGCTGTTATCCGCTACATTCAAATGGGTCTGAGGTTGAATCATATCATTTTTTTTTATCTGTTCTTTCAATGCAAAGGGCGAAGAAAAAATAAAAAGAAATATTGTTTGTCCAAAAAAAGAAACCTTCGATTTTTTCATTCCCAAGACCTATTTCCTTTGGTTCTACATTCTTAATCCCGAAATAATGAATTGGGTTCGTATAGGCATTTTGGACGCCGCTATTGAAATAGCTTTTCTGGCTATATTTTCTGTTACTCCGCCCATTTCATAAAGTATTCGACCAGGTTTAACAACAGCTACCCAATATTCAGGGGATCCTTTCCCCGAACCCATACGTGTTTCTGTGGGTCTTACTGTAACTGGTTTGTCGGGAAAAATACGTACCCATATTTTTCCACCACGACGTGCATTTCGTGTCATTGCTCGTCGCCCGGCTT